GATTTCTCGATTTCGAAATTTATCGAAACCTTGAGTAGTAAAAAAAAGTGGGATGCTGTATTTCCAGGATTGGATTTCATATTCGAATGAACCTCGTAATCGTAAGAAAGTAGGTTTTTTAGCTATGGACCTAGCAAAAGAAAAATTGAGATAGGTTCCTATAGGATTGGATTCCCCCCCCCTCACAATCGGACGTGAAGGTTTCCTCTCATCCGGCTCGAGTAGTTACACCAAATAAAGAAAGGGGTTCTTCTTCTTTTTAAACTTTGTTCGATAAAATCCTACAAAAAGCTACTCTTTACTCAAGTTCCCAGTAAGGACCAGCCTTTCATTGATTCATTCTTATCTTATTTTTTTTATTTTCACTCTAACTTTTTTACTTTAATTTTATATTTATTTATGTTTACGAAAAAATGAAATGGGAAATTATTGAGTAGTCTACTTCCCCTCAAATGATGAATTCACTGAAATGAAAAGAATATTTTTTGACTCTTAAAGGATTTATTTGTCTATATATTATATTGTTCCATTCGATCTTTTTTAGGTCCCTACTCACCTCGATGGTTATGACATGATGCCCCTTGAAGCATATATGCGATAGATAGGCTCCTGTAACCATGCTATATTCACTTGCCTGAACAGAATTTCTCTCTAAAAGAAATGGAATGTATAATTCCACCAAAGAAATTCCACAAAACAAAAAAGTCTTTTTTCACGAGGTATAACTAGCTATTCCTATATTATCTGTTTCGTAATCGACCATGGATCAATTCCCCTTTACTTACATTTTTAAGTCTTGAATGCACCCATAATTCTGAGCTTCATGTTCCTCCTCCCAAGATACACGTCAGAGCCGGGGGCATCCCAATCAGATTGAATGGGATAACAGTTTCTCAATCCGAATCTGTCAAATTAAAATTTAGATCAAATCACACATCGCAATATACTAGGCCCTCTAATTCCCTAAGGGGCTTATCTAAAAGATTCGCAATATAACTAGGAAGGCATTTCAAATACCACACATGAGTCACTGGACATGCGAGTTTGATGTATCCCATTTTGTACCTGCGTATCTGAGAATCAACAAATTCTACCCCGCATTCTTCACAAGATTTCGGGTCTTCTTTTTCAACCCCAATAGCTCGGTAATTTACACAAGCACAAATACCACTTTTTATGGGTCCAGAAATTCTTTCACAAAACAATCCATCTTTCTCCGGTTTATTGGTTTTATAATGAAAAGTATAGGGTTTTTTCACCTCTCCAACTATCTCTCCATTGGGTAGAATTTTATTTGCCCAAGCCCTGATTTGTTGAGGGGAAACTGGTCCAATTCGAAGTTGTTGATGTTTATACTGGTCGATCATAGAATCGAAATTCTGATTCATTGAGATTAAGCTTCCTTCCTATTAATCTGAAAGTTCTTTTCAGATACAAGGAAATGATTCAGTTCTAGGGCCAAAGATCGTAGTTCTCGAACGAGCACTCGAAAAGATTCTGGAGCACCCTCTGGGTTAGGTACTGTTCCTCCAATAATCGTAGCACCAAGTACTTCTTGACGAGCTCTAATATGATCAGATTTATAAGTAAGCATTTCTTGTAAGATATGAGCAACACCAAATCCCTCTAGAGCCCAAACTTCCATTTCTCCTACTCGCTGCCCCCCTTGTTTGGCCCTACCTCTAAGGGGTTGTTGTGTAACAAGTGCGTAATGCCCACTGGAACGTCCATGGATTTTATCATCAACTTGATGAATTAATTTTAGGATATAGGACTTTCCCATTAGAACAGGTTGTTCAAAAGGATCTCCTGTTCTTCCATCAAATATTCTGCTTTTTCCCGGATATTCGGGTTCAAATACCCATGGATTTTTTGTTTGCTTACTGGCTTCATATAATTCAGAAAAAACAAGTTTTCTTGAGGCCTCTTGCTCATATCTCTCATCAAAGGGTGCTATTCTATAATGTCTCTTTAACAGATCCCCCGCTAACCCGAGTGAACATTCAAATATCTGTCCCACATTCATTCGTGAGGGGACTCCCAATGGGTTGAATACCATATCAACGGGCGTTCCATCTTGCAAATAGGGCATATCTTGTCTAGACAAAATTTTAGAAATTATACCTTTATTCCCATGCCTTCCAGCTATTTTATCCCCCACTTTGATTTCACGTTTATGTGAAATATATACACGAATCCTTTCTTGATTATAATTGGAACCCCCCTTTCTACGGATCCATCTCACATCAATAACTCGGCCCCTTCCACCTATAGGTAGTCTTAGCGAAGTTTCTTTTGAAGTGGATACCTGAATGCCAAGTATAGCTCGTAATAATCTATCCTCTGGGGCATATGATGATTCATTCGCTGTCTGAGGTGTTAATTTACCTACTAAGATATCACCTGTTTCTATCCAAGATCCCAGCATAACAATTCCATTTCTGTCTAAATTTCGGAGTAAATGAGCCTCTAAATGCGGAATCTCCTTAGTTATTCTTTCAGGACCTTGGCTTGTTACATGAGTCTGAATTTCATATTTCCGGATGTGAAAAGAAGTATAAATATCTTCATAAATCAGACGTTCACTAATTAGTACTGCGTCTTCAAAATTGTAACCTTCCCATGGCATATAAGCTACTAATACATTTTTTCCTAAAGCGAGTTCCCCACCAGCTGTGGCCGCACCACCCGCTAGAATTTGTCCCTTTTTAATATATTTACCCCGCCGAACCTGAGTTTTTTGATGCATAAAAGTATTCTTGTTGGAACGTTGATACATAACTAATGGAATGCTTAGAGTATCCCCATTACTTGAGAAAACGATCTTGTGAGTATCAGTATAAATGATTTTTCCCTTGTGTTCGGCTATAGCTGAAATACCCGAATCTAGAGCCGTTTGGCCTTCCAACCCAGTTCCAACAATGCACTTTTCAGAACGAGAAAGGGGAACTGCTTGGCGCTGCATATTAGAACTCATTAAAGCTCGATTCGCATCATTATGCTCGATAAAAGGAATGAGGGAAGCTCCAATAGAAAAATATTGGAAAGGAAAAATGCTTCTAAGATGAATCTCTTCCCATGCAATAGTCAGGAATTCTTGACGATATCGAGCCGGAACAACCTGTTGTTCTTGAATACCCCGATTCAAGGCCAAAGAATTTCCTGCTGCTACCATATAATATTCATCTCTATTTGGTGATAAATAAACCATCTGTGCCTCTTTTGATCTCTCAGATAATTCATAAAAAGGACTCTCTATAGATCCCCAATAACCAACCTTAACATGAGTAGCTAATGATCCAATAAGTCCAACATTGATTCCTTCGGACGTGTCAATTGGGCAAATACGTCCATAGTGACTCGGGTGGATATCTCGTATCCGAAAACTAGCAGTTCGCCCCGTCAATCCCCCAGGACCCAAATAACTCCATTTTCGCCCATGAACAATTTGTGTCAACGGATTAGTTCGATCCAAAACTTGAGATAAAGGGTGTAGGCCAAAAAACGATTCATAAGTAGTTGTTAATGAAGTTGAAGTTACCAAATTTTGAGGAGTCGGTATCAATTTATGCCTGATTGCTCCACATATAGTTCCTCGAACCGCATTTTCTAAACGAACAAGAGCCAATCCGAATTGATCCTGTAATAGATCTGCGACAGAACGAATACGTTTATTTTTCAAGTGATTCATATCGTCAAGTATACCCATTCCAAATTTCATTTCAATCAAATGATCCACAGCAGCCAATAGATCTTGTGGTAACAAAAATGTATTGTTTTGGGGTATATCAAGATTCAGTCTCCGGTTTATATTTCGTCGACCAATCTTTCCTAATTCACATCTTTGGTAAAAAAATTTCTTTTGTAATTCCTTGCATAAGGACTCAGAAAATACCGGATCTCCCCCTACCCCTACACAAGCAAATTGTTGATAAAACTCCAGAATAGCATTTTCTTTTGACCCAATCTTTTTTTTCTCTTTTTCATTCGGGAAAGACAAGAAAATCTCAGGGTAACAAACATTATCTAGAATTTCTCTTATATTCGAACCCATAGCTGATGATAGAACTAGAATAGATATTTTTTGTTTTCTACTTACACGGGCCCATATCCTTGCTTTTCTGTCAATTTCTAATTCTGACCTTCCCCCCCAATCCGATATTATAGTACTGGTATAGACAGAAATTCCGTTATGTTCCAATTCTGAACGGTAGTAAATACCAGGACTTTGCAATATTTGGTTGATCACAATTCGGTATATTCCATTTACTATAGAGGTTCCAAAAGAATTCATTATAGGGATGTTCCCTATAAAAACTGTTTGTTCTTGCATATTTATATCGGTTTTCCAAATTAAGACCGCGGGTACATATAATTCAGAAGAATATGTGAGTGATTCATATACAGCATCTCTTTCTTTTATCAAGGGCTCTACCAATTGATATGTTTCCACAAATAAATTAAATTCAATTTCTTGATCTCTATCTTCAATTTTTGGAAACTTATGAAATTCTTCCGCCAAGCCCTGATTAATGAACCTAAAAAATCCCTCAAATTGTATCTGAATAAATCCAGGTATTGTGGACATTCCTTCATTTCCATTCTGGAGCATCTTAATCTGAAGTTTCCTCTTTATTGAAAAAATCCCATTATTGGCTTAGCTCACTATTCATCGAACCATACCGATCGATCTAGCAATGATGGAATGGGTATTCTGTTTACTGAATCACATAAAATTTTAGCCAACTCTATCCATATATATCATACGTATGAACGGAAGCAAGACAGAGAAATGGAGGGCATTTTTTACGCAAGTTCGAATTTGAGCCAGGTACAAATAGAAAGAAATTAAAATTGATAAAGCATTCCTGGGAAAAAATTATGTCACTTAGGTTGACGGAGTCTTTTATCGGTATCGGATAAGAAAATTGATCCAATTTCTACCCAATTCTTTTATTATGATATTACGATCAGGGTACAAAAAATAAAAAATAAATGAATTTGGGAATCAATCCGCTCTCTATGAATGAGATAAAAACAGAAGAATCAGGAATAGCATAGAGTTTAACTATTTTTAGCACAAACGCTCAAAAAGTAATTCGCAAATCTTTTTTGGTAGTAGAATTTATAAAATACAATTGAATTGCGTACGTAATACTCATAGGAGTAATCTTTAGGAAGTACATACCGGCACATGCCGATATAGCTATCCATATATCGCATCTTTTCTCATAATTGAACTTGGTGCAACATAGGTCAAGTCGCACTCGATCAAAAATCATAATGTCTATTTTCTATTCATTCGGTATCCACGTATAAAAATTCCAGCTCTGTAGTTTACACTGTTCTGGGGTTTACATATACACATATAATATTATAATTGATTATAATTGTAATTGATAATAATTAGTCGTAAATCAATTGGATTTTTCATCCATTAAGGGAATACAAATGGAATTTGGCGACATGGCCAAGTGGTAAGGCGGGGGACTGCAAATCCTTTATCCCCAGTTCAAATCTGGGTGTCGCCTGATCAACAAAAAAAGACTTGGAAGTTTTTAATCCTGCTGATCGAACTTGACAAATTCTTGCCCCGCAAAAGCATAGGCAAGGGACTAGATCTGTCGATACTTGATTTTGAGAACCCGTAGGTCCTATAAAAGACTGTCATCTTTTTTATAAAAATTTATAAAAATCTGGTTTCTGAGTGTGGCTCAAACAGATAACAATAAATCTGAAGCAATCCAATCTTATTAATGCATTGGTTTGGGCTATTCTGAATTGAACCAAATAAAAGAAATAATGATAATTCATTCTATTCTGGGCATCAGAACTATGAAAATAAGAAGTCGTAAATCTTGGTATCCAAGGATTCCTAAGAGACACTCCATTTTGGTTCCTAAGGTTAAAGATGTGGAAAGAACTGAGCGAGGATACTTTGTATCCAAACTCAGGATAGGCTCTGAGTGCTCAGAAATGAAATCAAAATGGTTATTCTTCTTTTCTTATTTTTTTTTTTCTTCTATTTCATTATCTATCTTATATATCTTATATATATATAATATAAATATAATAATAATATAATATAATAATAATATATATTTAATTTTATATTTTTTTTATATATTTTTATATTTTATTTTATTCTTTCCAATTTTCCAATTCTTTCAATTTCAATAGAATCTATTGACTAAGAAATAAAGGACCTTTTTACGAGTGGATTCGTAAAATTGTTTCATCACTAGCCGTAAGTAAGAATCCTATTTTGACTCTGCACCATTGATTCCACTATAATTATGAATTAATAATGGAATAAATACTTCATTTCATAGAGATAAGGGACATCATTCACATGGATATAGTAAGTCTCGCTTGGGCTGCTTTAATGGTAGTGTTTACATTTTCTCTTTCACTTGTAGTATGGGGAAGGAGTGGGCTTTAGAGCTAGGAATATTAATATTACTAATTTAGTACTTTACTGAATAATATAATTCTATCAATTGTGATCGTTTTGCCAAAGCTGAAAAAAAAATACCTTGACTTAGTTTAGTTTATCTATATTCGTTTAATTCTAAATATTAGTAAATATTAGAATTAGATAATTATATATTTTTTATATTATTATTTATTATATTATTTATTATATTTATATTATATTATATATTAATTATATATTATTATTATATTATAAATATTAAAATATTAATTAAATATTAATTATTTAAATTATATTATAAATATTAAAATATTAATTAAATATTAATTATTTAATAATTATTTAATTATTAATATTTTTTTTATATTATATAATTTTATAATTTAGAATTATATATATTTTATATATATATATTTTTTTATTTTGTTATTATTATATATATTATATAATTTATATATAATATTTATATAATTTAATAGAATTATAATTTAATAGAATTTATTATATAATTATATTATCTAATAACTATCTAACTAATAATTTAATATTTAATATATATTAGAATATTAGATATGTATAATTGATATGTATAATTATGGTATATATATATATATGATGGTATTATAGTATATGCACACACTATTCTTCCTACATTAATTCTTTAGATGGACTTCCGGATACATATACATAAGCATAAAAAGAGATATAAAAAATCAGGAATTCAAGCAGTTGGTCTTGCAATTATTTTTGATGGATCGAAATGCATACAAGTGGGTGTGGAGAAAAAATATAGAATTTAGAGTGCTATTTAATTTTGATGTATATCTAATATATATTACTAATAAATAATTACTTAATTACTATTAGATTATTAGATCTATATTATTATATACTTTATATACTATGTATTATATACTATGTATTATATACTATGTAGATTATTAGAATTAGATATATATTATATTATTAGATATATATATTATTTATATTATATGTATATAATATATTATTTAATATTTAATTTATTTAATATTATAATATTATTTATTTTATATTATTATTAT